CATTCCAATCAAATGATCCGCAGCTGCCAATATATCTCGCGGTAACAAAAATGTGTTGTTCTGAGGGATATCAAGATTCAACCTTCGGTTCATATTTCGTCGACCAATCCTCCCTAACTCACATCTTTGTTGAAAGAATTTTTTTTGTAATTCTTTACATAAGGATTCAGAAACTACCGGATCCCCGCCTACACAAGCAAATTGTTGATAAAACTCTAAAATGGCATTTTCTTTTGACCCTATTTTTTTTTTCTCCTTATCATTCAGAAAAGACAATAAAATTTCGGGGTAGCGAGCATTCTCGAGAATTTCTCTTAGATTCGAACCCATAGCTGATGATAGAACTAGAATAGATATTTTTTGTTTCCTACTTACACGAGCCCATATTCTTGCTTTTCTATCAATCTCTAATTCTAATCTCCCTCCCCAATCTGATATTATGATGCCGGTATAAACTGAAATTCCGTTATGGTCCAATTCTGACCGGTAATAGATACCAGGGCTTTGTAATATTTGATTGATCACAATTCTGTATATTCCGTTTACTATAAAAGTTCCCAGGGAATTCATTAGGGGAATATTTCCAATAAAAATTGTTTGTTCTTGCATATCCCTACTGTTTTTCCAAATTAATCCCGCGGATACATATAATTCCGAAGAATATGTGAGTGATTCATATACAGCATCTCTTTCTTTTATCAATGGTTCTACCAATTGATATGTTTCCCCAAATAATTGAAATTCAATTTCTTGATCTGTATCTTCAATTTTTGGAAACTTATAAAGTTCCTCTGTTAAGCCCTGATCAATGAACCTACAAAACCCTTCAAATTGTATCTGATTCAATCCGGGTATTGTAGATATTGCCTCATTTCCACCCCCAAGCATTTTTTTATTTCCCATTTATAGACAAAACCATTATTTGCTCATTCTTCATCGAATCATAGGGATCGAGAGCCTAGCAATGATGGAATTTATATTCTGTTTACTGAATCACATGAAATTTTACCTAATATATGGAATGTGTGAAATATGTATGAACAAGGGAATAAAGAGAATTTTTTTACTCAAATTGGAATTTGCAACAGGTGAAAAGGAATTGATAAATTATACTTAGGCTTATGGAATTTTGTTTATAGAATATCAAAACGAAAAATTATTCAATTTCTACCATTATTATGATATTCTGTATTCGACTCCGGTTGGATACCATAAAAGATTCGGGATTCGGCCTATTCCATAAGACAAAGACATAAGAATCAGAAACAATATAGAACTTGGAGTACTTAACTTTTTCGCGGATTCATCGGCTCCTTTTTTTTTTATTCGTAGAATATGTTTGTAGAATATGATTGAAGTGTATAAGAAGGTTGATGTTTATTAAATTATTTAATAAACATGTACAGATCTAACTATAGCTATCTATATATAAACTATAACTATTTATACGTATGTCTTGATATACATATATCTTGTCTCTCCTTTATTCTAGCCCTATTCTGGACAGTACATGTCATGCTCGATCAGAATTGCTATAAAAAAATGGTAAAAATAAAACGGAAACATGAGAATTTCCTGAAAATTACTTATGGACATCGTATACAGATAAACTACTCCATTAGATAATATTGTGTACCAATTTATGTTCTGGGATTTATATATACCCAGAATTGTTGTTATAATTGAAATTGCAAGGGATTTTTTTTCAATAACTGATTGTATCAATTTTGATTTTCTTATATCATTAAGGAAACGCAATTTGAGATTAAAATTTACGAATCATTCATGAATTAATAGTTAGGGGTTCCAGTTTGTTCTGAATTTTTTCTTTTATGTTTTATGACTGAAAAAAAAAAATTGTTTTTTCACTAGAAAAAGTAAGGGAAATTTTTAGAGATTGTGTGGTTTTAAGATACTATACAATCAATCGAAGGGATAGATCCAACCCCCCAAAAAGATTTCTTTTAGAAAAGGAATTAAGAAAAACGGGATTAAGATTCAAAATACAAGTACAGTACGATAAATAAGAAGACAAAAGGATAACTTTTTCATAGCTTTTTATTTGCTATCGTTTTGGCGGCATGGCCGAGCGGTAAGGCGGGGGACTGCAAATCCTTTTTCCCCAGTTCAAATCCGGGTGTCGCCTAATCACTAAAAGAATTGACATACCCTCTTCTGTTTTGCTGATATAATTTGGAAAATTTTTCCGGCGAAAGTAAACGCAGGAACAGGAAACTGATAAATCTTGATAGTCCTTCCATTACTAACGGAGTGTCTACGTTTATGGGCCGGGTTTGGAATTCGATTGGATAGAAGAACGGAAATCAAATTGCGTTTTTAGTTGCGGAAAGGACAGAAGATACTTTGTATACATATTCATCAAAGTCTTTGAGTACTCCGGTATTCAATCAATTCAATCAATATTAATTCGATTGAATGAGTAATTGGCTTTTACTTATACTTAATATACCTTTTTCTTTTTTCGTTAACCTCTAGACAAGAACATAATAAGGCGTCCTTCGATTGTTTCACAGAAACAATAAAAAGACGTTAAGAATTAGATCAAAATAAAATGGGAAAGAAATAGGGTATGGGCTAGGTAATGATCTACCTTTCTTTTATTTTTTTATACTTAATGAAGGGCAACAAAAGAAAGAATCTATTTTTCTTATTTCTACATATTAATTTAATAGAATTTCTTTGATACTTCCAAGGGAAGGGGTCTCCGCATATTTTGCTTGTGCTTAATCTTTTCTGATTATACTAGAACTCTTATAAGACCCCTTCCTTATAAATTAGAGTTGGATTTATTGGATTGTTTCATCAACGATCTTAGGTCAGAATTTTTGACTCTGTGCCAGTGATTTCGCTATTATTTATTAGTGAACAATAATTCAAGAATTCCGTCATAGAGATAGGGGACATAATTCACATGGATATAGTAAATCTCGCTTGGGCTGCTTTAATGGTAGTCTTTACATTTTCCCTTTCACTCGTAGTATGGGGAAGAAGTGGACTCTAGAAGTATTACTAATTATAATTGAGTTTAGGAATTAAACTTTATTAATTTTTTTTGTATAAATCGTTCAGTTCTGAAAAGCTTTTTTTAGTTGAAATTTCACTATTTCAACACTATTTCAATTTAAAATTCAATTTTTAAATTGAAATAGAAATAAAAAAATATCTGCATTTCAAAATTTTCTTGGGTTTTAGTGTAGTAATATAGTTTTTGAATAATATATATGAAGAATACTCTTTCAATCAAACAAATATTTCAATTATTTTCGTGTTTGTATTTCGAAAGTAAAAAGAATAAAAAGTAAAAGAAATACAAATGGTAGTAAATTTATTCCAACTGAATTCTTGATCAATTTTCTATTTCGATGAACCCATTCTTACTAAAATTAGATATGGACCGTGAGGAAGGGTTGAACTTTTTATTATTCAAAGAGAAAAGAGTTCTCTTATTACGTAGATACACATTTTCTATCGGAAACAACACAGACATAGTAGTTCTTTAACGAGATACTACTACACAGACTAAAATAATGTCTTGGGCGAGTCACATATTGCGCACTTCCGTTTGTTTTAATATTTTGCAAATTTTATTTATGTTGTATTTGTTTTATTGAACTCACTGTTCAAACGTTAAAAGAGGTTTACTAATCCCCCTCTTTTTTCGAAATCCGAAGGAGTTTCCATAGATCATCTGTCAACTGATCGATCAATGACTTCTTCGTCAGAATGCTAGTAAAAAGATTACTTTTTTCTTTTATTATACCCATCAAAGAGGCCCTGGATTCTTTTGATCAGGATTCGTATTGAAAATAATCAGCAATACAGGAATTAGAATCGTACAAGTCGCTTTTCGATTATTTCAAATTGATTGAAATCAACACAAATTAAATACAAGACAGATGGATAAAGCAAAGAAATAGGATTGGGGGGCGCTCTATACATTATATAGAATATGTAATTGATATCCATATATATACCGATATATAGAAATATGAGGATACTGTTGTAGATTGATCTCTATTAAATTAACCCGGATTACAATACACCTTATATACACTACAAATATACACTACAATAACAATAGTATGGTAGAAAGATTCAGATATTTCTTTCTACCATACTATCGTATTTCATAGAATACGGCGAATTCTAGTCTGCCCGGTTCATTTAAGACGCGAAATTTGAATCCCTTTCTTCTATTCAATTATTGAAGAGAACTAAAAAGTCAAGTTTAATTCAAATTAATCGCCTTGGCTGACTGTTTTTACGTATATTATAAGTAAAAAAGCGGTAGGAACTAGAATAAACAGTGCAGTAGCAATAAATGCGAGAATATTTACTTCCATAATCTCATTGTTTCGTTTTTCTTTAATTTGCAATAACTCGGGAGTTAATCCCATAGAGATAATAAATCTTTCGCTTGTAAATTCAACGGGATGAATTACATCTCGAGGATATCGAATCGGATCAATATCATGAATAACAATATCTGCACTATCAAATCAATTCATGGTCAAGAATTGAATAGTATAACATAGGAAGATCCTTTATCCATACCGAACTCCAAAATTTATTCCTGATCCAACCAATAATTCCTTTATTTTTTATTTATCATTCTTTTTTATTCTTTCTTTTATATAACCTACTGCCCTCTTTGTCCAACCATCTGATGAAGTATCATTGAACCGCCCTTACACTTACCATTGATTCTAAACAACCCTCAATAAACAATAGAATCTAAATAAAAAAAATAAAGAAGAGGGATTCCCGTTGGGAATGAAATTCTAGTTACTTTATACAAAAAAAAATCTTTCACAAAAAATCAAGAGCGGAGTTGATATATTTTTTTATTGGATCCGTCGGGACTGACGGGGCTCGAACCCGCAGCTTCCGCCTTGACAGGGCGGTGCTCTGACCAATTGAACTACAATCCCAAGTAAATACCATAATAAAATAAAGTATTATGTATATATTTTTATGAT